CTCAAATCTTTATTGTTTTTTTATTTATTACGTGTTTATACTATTTAGGGAGAACACCGTTTCCCTTTTTTATTAAAAAACGATCAGAAATTCAAGAAAGCAGTAAAATTGAAAAAAAAAAAATGGATGTGGAAAGAACTTCCGAAACAACAGGAACTAAGCAAGAAAAGAATATATCTACTGATATAGATGCTTATTCTTATCTTTTTTTTGAAAAGGATCAGAATTCATACAAAATCAATGAAAACGAGGAAAAGAAAATCTCGGTATTTCAGAAATCTCTTGTAACTATTTTTTTTGATTTTAAACGATGGAAGCGTCCGTTGCGATATATAAAAAATGCTCGATTTGAAAATGTAGTAAGAAATGAGATTTCACAATTCTTTTTTTATACATGTAAAAGTGATGGAAAAGAAAGAATATTTTTCACGTATCCACCTAATTTGTCTACTTTTATAAAAATGATGGAAAAAAAAATAGACCTTTTCACAACAGAAAAAAACTTCTATGATAAATTCTATCATTATTGGAACTCTAGAAACGAAGAAAAAAAAAAAAAACTAAGAAATGAATTTTTAAACAGGGCCGAAGTTTTAGATAAGGAATTTTTGCCTCTGGATATAGTCGAAAAACGAATTAGATTGTGTAATGAGGAGACTCAAACAAAAAACTTACCTAAAATATATGATCCTTTCTTGAATGGACCCTGTCGTGGACGAATCCAAAATTGTTTGTTATCCTCAATCAAAACGGAAATTTCTAAAAAAAAGAATATTTGTATAAATAAGATTCATGCTCTCCTTATTAATAGCAAAAAAAATCATCCAGAATTTGAACAGAAAATAGATACATTTGAGAAGAAATCATTATTAATTGAAAATTTTTTTTTTTTTTATTTAATCCAAAAATTCTCGGATAAATCAGTATCAAGCCTAAATTTTGAAGGACTTGTTCTCTTTCCGGAATATGAACAAGTGAAAGTGAATTCCGAAAAAAAAAAAATAAAATTATTGTTCGACGCAATTAGAACTGATCTGAACGATCAAATTATTGTAAAAAAAAAATGTAGTGGAATCAAAGAAATGAGGAAAGAAGTTCCTCGCTGGTCATACAAATTAATTGACGAATTAGAACAACTGGAAGTAAAAAATGAGGAAGAGAAATATGGAATTCGTTCCCGAAAAGCCAAACGTGTCGTTATTTTTACTTTTACTAAAAAAAAAAAAAATAACGACACTTATGGATATACTATAGATACTAATAATACTGATAAAAACGGGGAATTGGCTTTAATACGTTATGCACAACAACCAGATTTTCGACGAGACATAATCAAAGGATCTATACGTGCTCAAAGGCGTAAAACAATTACTTTGAAACTCTTTCAAAAAAGTCTGCATTCGCCCCTTTTTTTGGAAAAAATTGAAAAAACCTCGTTCTTTTCTTTTTTAAAAAAATTGGAGCCAATGAGACAAATAAATTTTATGTTCAAAAATTGGATGCGTACAAAAGCAGAATCCCTAAATTCAGATTATACGGAGGAAAAAAAAAAAGAAAGTGAGGAGGGGGGCGAAAAAAAAAAAAAAGAAAAAGAGGAAAAAAGACGTATAGAAATAGGAGAGGCCTGGGATAGCATTATATTTGCTCAAGTAATAAGAGGTTATTTATTAATAACCCAATCAATTCTTAGAAAATATATTATATTGCCTTCATTGATAATAACTAAAAATATTGTTCGTATGCTATTATTTCAATTTCCCGAATGGTCAGAAGATTTTAGGGATTGGAAGAAAGAAATGTATATTAAATGCACCTATAATGGCGTTCAATTATCCGAAACAGAATTTCCAAAAAAGTGGCTAATAGATGGTATTCAGATAAAAATCATATTTCCTTTTCGTCTGAAGCCTTGGCACAGATCTAAGCTACGATCCACTGAAAAGGATCCAATGAAAAAAAAAAAAGAGGAAAAAAAAAAGGGGGACTTTTGCTTTTTAACAATTTTGGGAATGGAAGTGGAATTCCCCTTTTCTAGTTTTCCCCGAAATAAATTTTATTTTTTTCATCCCATTTTTAAAAAACTCAACAAAAAAATAAAAAAATGGAAAAATAATTTTTTTATCGTTCTCAATATTTTAAATCAGAGAACAATATTGTTTTTTAATTTCTTAAAAGAAATAGCAAAGTGGATCATAAAAAGGATTCTATTTCTAAACGAAAAAATAAAACAACTCCCGACTTTATTTCTACTTAGATTCAAAAAGATATATGGATTGAGTGAAAGCCAAAAAGATTCAACAATAAGTAAGAAAATTCCAATGATTTACGAATCACCCATTCGAATTCAATCTGTTAATTGGACAACTTGTTCATTGAAAAAAAAAAAAATAAAAGATCTGAATGCTGAAAGAAAGACAATCATAAAGAAAATAAAAAAAATGACAAAAGAAAAAGGGGTTTTTTCTTCAGAGATAAACATTAGTTCGAACAAAAAAAATTATTATGCTAAAAGATTCGAATTAAACAAAAGAAATACTCTATTAGCCCGTAAATCACAGCATTATTATTTAAAATCTCTCATGGAAAGGGTATACCTAAATATCTTTCTGTGTATCATTTATATTCCTAGGATCGATGTACAATTGTTTCGTGAATCAAGAACAAGAAACAGAAGTCAAAAAAAACCCATTTACAATAATGAAACAAAAGAAGACAGAACGGATAAAACTAATCAAAGTCTAATTCACTTTATTTCGCTTCTAAAAAAATATTCTAATATTAGGAATAAGGATTCAAAGAATTCTTGTGACGTATCCTCGTTGTCACAGGCATATGTATTTTTTAAATTATCAGAAACCCAAGTTATTAACATATATAAGTTAAGATCTGCTTTTGAAGATCATGGAAAATCCTTTTTTCTTAAAAATGAAATTCGGGATTTTTTTTTTGGAATACAAAGAATATTTGATTCTAAATTAAGACAAAAGAAACCTCGCAATTCTGTAACGAATCAATGGAAAAATTGGTTGTTAAAGGGTCATTATCAATATGATTTATCTCAGGGGAGATGGTCTAGATTAGTGGCACAAAAATGGAGAAATAGAATCCATGAGCGTCGTGTCTCTCAAAAAAAAAATTTTAAAAAGCGTGATTCATATGAGAAAACCCGATTAATTCTTTACAAAAATAAACAATTAGACTCATTAAAAAAAAAACAATATGAATATGATCTTTTTTCATATAAATATATTAATTATGCAGATAAGAAGCACTCATATATTTTTGGATCATCATTCCAAGCAAATAAAAATAAAGCAATTTCTTATAATTACAACACACGTAAACAAAAAATATTTGATCTAACGAGTGATATCTCTATCAAGAATTATATCGCAGAAGATGCTATTATAGATATGGAAAAAAATCTGGATAGAAAATATTTTGATTGGATGGGAATGAATGAAGAAATATTAAATCGTTCCATATCGAATCGGGAATTTTTGTTCCTTTCCAAATTTTTGATATTTTTTAATGCATATATGAATAACCCGTGGATCATACCAATCCAATTACTTTTTTTCGATTTTAATAAAAATAAAACAAATAAAAATGTTAGTGCAAATAAAAACATCACTGGAAGGAAAAAAAGAATAGATATTTTTAGATCATCAAAAAAAAAAAAAAAATTAGAATTCGAGTTAGGAACTCGAAATCAAGCAAAAGCGGAATACACGGGTCGAGTGGATTTTCAATCACCTCTCTCAACCCAAGAAAAAGATATTGAAGAAGATTATACAGGATTGGACAGGAAAGAGGATATAAACAAACCACAATACAATAGCAAGATAGAGGAAGAACTAAAGTTCTTATTAAAAAGGTTTCTTATTTTTCAATTGAATTGGAAGGGTTCTTTAAATCAAAGAGTAATAAATAATATAAAAATATATTGTCTCCTGATTAGATTGAAAAATATAAAAGAGATTGCTATAACCTCTATTCAAAGAGGCGAACTAAGTCTAGATATTATGATGATTCATAATCAGAAGGATTTGACTCTTACGGAATTGACGAAAAATCAAAAATTGATCAACGAAGGAATATTGATTATCGAACCAGTTCGTCTGTCTAGAGAAAACGATGAACAATTTTTTATGTATCAAACCATAGGCCTCTCGTTGATTCATAAGAGTAAGCGTCAAATTAATCAAAGATATCCGAAAAAAAGCCACGTTGATAAGAATAAATTATATAAATCCACTCCAAGAACAAGAGATCAAAAGATAACAGAAAATAAAGAAACAAATCATTATGATTTGTTTCTTCCCGAATTTTTATTTTCCGCTAGACGTCGTAGAGAATTCAGAATTCTAATGTCTTTCAATTCTAAGAATAGAGATAGTGTACATAGAAAGACAACATTTTACAATAAGAATAAAGGAACTAATTGCTGTAAAGTTTTGGCTGAAAATAAGGATCTTGATAGAGAAAAAAAAAAACAAATGAATTTCTATTTTTTTCTTTGGCCAAATTTTCGATTAGAGGATTTAGCTTGCATGAATCGCTATTGGTTTGATACCTATAATGGAAGCCGTTTCAGTATAGTAAGACTATATATGTATCCGTGATTGAGAATTCGTTAATCTAGATTTCTTTCTTCTATTTAGCGTAATATATTCGGTATGCGGATATAAATGGATACACACATAGATGCGCACACACATTTTGTTAACTTCTATTCTGTATTCTGAGCCCTTGATACTTATTCAATGATGTATCCATTCGATACAAAAATGAATCAACAAAATGTCTTATATAGATTTTTTAAGTCTACCATTTTTTTTGGAATGCATAAATATAGTATTCTATGATTTGAAAAAAGAAATCGGGAAATCTGACGGAATTTAATATTATTGTACATACAATATAAAAAATTTGAAATTAGTGTCATTACTATTACTATTACTGATTAAAAAAAAATATCTATAAAATAAGTAAAGGGAAAAGAAAGCTTTCAACGTATGGTAAAAAATTTAATTCTACCGAGTTTTTCACAAGAAAAAAAAGAAGAAAACCCCGGATCGGTTGAATTTCAAGTATTCAATTTCACTAATAAGATACGAAGACTTACTTCACATTTGGAATTGCACCGAAAAGACTATTTATCTCAACGAGGTTTACGTAAAATTCTGGGAAAACGACAACGGCTACTGTCTTATTTGTCAAAGAAAAATGCAATACGTTACAACAAATTAATAAATCAGTTGGGTATTCGGGAGTCACAAATTCGTTAATTTGAAGAGGAATTTTGAATTATTCGATTTATTAGGTCTTGAATTTTGATGAATTTTTTTTTTCTTTTGTTTTACGCAATTCATGGAATTAATAAATCGAGGAAAAACCTATGAATGTCCCAGCTACAAGAAAAGACCTCATGATAGTGAATATGGGCCCTCACCACCCATCAATGCATGGTGTTCTTCGACTTATTGTTACTCTGGATGGTGAGGATGTTATTGATTGTGAACCAATATTGGGTTATTTACACAGAGGGATGGAAAAAATAGCGGAAAACCGAACAATTATACAATATCTGCCTTATGTAACACGTTGGGATTATTTAGCCACTATGTTTACAGAAGCAATAACCGTAAACGGACCGGAACAGTTGGGAAATATTCAAGTACCTAAAAGAGCCAGCTATATTCGAGTAATTATGTTGGAATTGAGTCGTATAGCTTCTCACCTATTATGGCTGGGACCTTTTATGGCAGATATTGGTGCACAAACCCCTTTCTTCTATATTTTCAGAGAAAGAGAATTAATATATGATCTATTCGAAGCTGCGACAGGTATGAGAATGATGCATAATTTTTTCCGTATCGGGGGAGTAGCGGCTGATCTACCTCATGGTTGGATAGATAAATGTTTGGATTTTTGCAATTATTTTTTAACAGGGGTTGTTGAATATCAAAAACTTATTACGAGAAATCCTATTTTTTTAGAACGGGTTGAGGGAATAGGCATTGTTGGTGGAAAGGAAGTAATAAATTGGGGTTTATCAGGACCAATGCTTCGGGCTTCCGGAATACAATGGGATCTCCGTAAAGTTGATAATTATGAGTGTTACGGGGAATTTGATTGGGAAGTTCAATGGCAAAAAGAAGGAGATTCATTAGCTCGTTATTTAGTTCGAATTGGCGAAATGGTGGAATCCATAAAAATAATTCAACAGGCTTTGGAAGGAATTCCTGGAGGTCCATATGAAAATTTAGAAATCCGTTACTTTGATAGGGAAAGGGAACCAGAATGGAATGATTTTGAATATCGATTCATTAGTAAAAAACCGTCTCCAACTTTTGAATTGCCGAAACAAGAACTTTATGTACGAGTTGAAGCCCCAAAAGGAGAATTAGGAATTTTTCTAATAGGGGATCAGAATGGTTTTCCTTGGAGATGGAAAATTCGTCCACCCGGGTTTATCAATTTGCAAATTCTTTCTCAATTAGTTAAAAGAATGAAATTGGCTGATATTATGACAATACTAGGTAGCATAGATATCATTATGGGAGAAGTTGATCGTTGAAATGATAATTGATACAACAGAAATACAAGATATCAATTCTTTTTTCAGATTGGAATCTTTTAAAGAGGTATATGGAATTTTATGGGTACTTGCCCCTATCTTTACTCTTGTATTGGGAATCACCATAAGTGTACTATCAATTGTATGGTTAGAAAGAGAAATATCCGCAGGTATACAACAGCGGATTGGACCTGAATACGCTGGTCCTTTGGGAGTTCTTCAAGCTCTAGCAGATGGAACAAAACTACTTTTCAAAGAAAATCTTATTCCATCTAGGGGAGATATTCGTTTATTCAGTATCGGACCATCCATATCAGTCATATCAATTATAATAAGCTATTCAGTAATTCCTTTTGGATATAACTTTGTTTTATCTGATCTCAATATCGGTGTTTTTTTATGGATTGCTATTTCGAGTATTGCTCCCATTGGACTTCTTATGTCAGGATATGGATCAAATAATAAATATTCCTTTTTGGGTGGTCTACGAGCTACTGCTCAATCGATTAGTTATGAAATACCATTAACTCTATGTGTGTTATCAATATCTCTACGTGCGATTCGTTGATACAAAAACTTTTCGATGCTATTGCTTATACGCCTTTCTTTGTAGGACACTTTATAAGAAAGGGGTAGAATAAATTCATTATTATTCTCAATTCGTATTGAAGAAAAAAATAAGATAGTTATATGAGTGAAATAAAACAGCTTCTATTGAATACAATTTTTGAATACTATATTACATTACCTTACCAGATTCTCTCTATGGTATAGTTTCTATATGGTTATAGTATGATGATTTTAAATTGCAGTCAAAATATTGAGTCTCATTTTTCTATGTATAAGAATTTAGTGAAAAAAAAAAAATTAGAAGCAGAAGAGTCTGATTACCCCAGGATTGGTTGATTATGAATCTTGTCTTGAAGCGGGTTCAAAAGACCAACTTTTTTGCGTTTTTACTACCGTTTGTATGAATTCTCATACATGTATTAACATAAATAAGGGAGGCTCATAAAAGATTAAGTGGACGGTTAGAACCACCAAGATATACAAAGGATTAGTAATGCGGATTATGTAAATTTTCAAAAAGAACATTTCCACATAATAGAAAAAGAATACTAATTGGGGCTTTAAGTTGGTAGAAAAATAAAGGCAGTACTCCCCAAAATTCCGGTCCAGAGTAGGCTCCTATCCACTGATTAAATAAATAACTATCGGGAACGAAAAAATCCTTTAATTTTTTTTTTTTTTTTCAAGTCCCTTTTTGATTTTATTTGCACAAAAAAAGACGAATAGGAACGAAAAAAAAGAAAAAAAGCGACTGACCCCCTTTTTTTTATCCATATGGATTTTTAATCCATATTTATGAAGATAGAATTTATGTCATATCATAATTTAGAAACTAATATGTAATTCTTTTTTCGTAATCAAAAACGACGGAGGGGTTATTGAAAATTCTAAAAGATTATTTTATTGAAGAATAAAGTTATTACTTAAAAAATTATATATTTTTTTTAGGGATAAGATAAATTCAGAAGTGCCTTTTGTATCTTTTATAAAAAATGCATTTTATTATCTTTATTTAAAAAAAAATAAATTAGAACAGACAGAATTCAATTGGTTTAATTCAGAACCGTCCGATAAATGGGAATCTTATCCATCTTAGGGATATAGCAAAAGACAAACAATCGGCCTGGTCCTTATATTTATTTAAGACTTTCGAGGAGCCGTATGAGGTGAAAATCTCATGTACGGTTCTGTAATAGCGATGGGACAGTAATGTTATCACCGACTAGAATTATCTAACAGTTTAAGTACAGTTGATATAGTTGATGCACAATCAAAATATGATTTATGGGGATGGAATTTGTGGCGTCAACCTATAGGTTTCATCGTTTTTCTACTTTCTTCCCTAGCAGAATGCGAAAGATTACCTTTTGATTTACCAGAAGCGGAAGAAGAATTAGTAGCGGGTTATCAAACGGAATATTCGGGTATAAGATTTGGTTTATTTTATGTTGCTTCTTATTTAAACCTATTAATTTCTTCATTATTTGTAACAGTTCTTTACTTGGGCGGTTCAAATATCCCTGTTCCGTACATATTAGTTTCTGAGTTTTTTGAGATAAATAAAGCATATGGGGTTTTTGGAACTACAATTGATATCTTTATTACATTAGCTAAAACTTATTTGTTCTTGTTCCTTTCTATCACAACAAGATGGACTTTGCCTAGGTTAAGAATGGACCAATTATTAAATCTTGGATGGAAGTTTCTTTTACCTATTTCTCTCGGTAATCTATTATTAACAACTTCGTCTCAACTGTTTTCACTGTAAAAGATTGATCCTCTATATTTGTAACTTGTTATATTTGTAACTTGTCTCAAACAAGAGAAAGAAACAAAACAAAAATATTCATAGATATTCACGATATGTTCCTTATGGTAACTGGGTTCATGAATTATGGTCAACAAACAGTCCGAGCTGCAAGGTACATTGGTCAAAGTTTCATGATTACCTTATCCCACGCAAATCGTTTACCCATAACTATTCAATATCCTTATGAAAAATTAATTACATCGGAACGTTGCCGCGGTCGAATCCATTTTGAATTTGATAAATGCATTGCTTGTGAAGTATGTGTTCGTGTATGTCCTATAGATCTACCCGTTGTTGATTGGAAACTGGAAACGGATATTCGAAAGAAACGATTGTTTAATTACAGTATTGATTTCGGAATTTGTATATTTTGCGGGAACTGTGTTGAGTATTGTCCAACAAATTGTTTATCAATGACTGAAGAATATGAGCTTTCGACTTATGATCGTCATGAATTGAATTATAATCAAATTGCTTTGGGTCGTTTACCAATGTTAGTAATTGATGATTATACAATACGAACAATTCAAATATCAAATAAAAAAATATAATCCAAATTTTGCTTTCTTATTTTCTTTTTTTTTTTATTATTGTATTATTATTTTTTTTATTATTCAAATTCAAAAAATTTAAATAATTAGAATTCAATTATGTAAAATTTTATAAAAAATTATATATATTAATATTAATTATAAATATATAATATTTCTTATAAATATATAGGTATAGAATTTATATAAAAGAAATAGAATATATAAAAGAAATATATATAAATAAAATCTGATTCTAATCAAACAAATCTGATTTTTTCTATATTTCATATCTATTTATTATATATATTATTATATTTATAATATATATAACTAACTACCATTTCTATATAACTAAATAATATAAATAAGAATTTAGAAAAAATGTTCTCTAAATATAACTATACATATCATATAGTTATACTTATAGTTTCGACCTATTCTTTCATATAACGAATAGAAGGACATTTGGCCTATAACCGATACCCATATCAATTCCCAGTTGGTAGGATAAAATTCAATGCGGAGAGAAATCTCGTATATCCAAATTTTCCCTGGTCATATCAATTAAAGTCATGAAATCCCGATTTTTTTATCTCTTTTTTTACATATAATGGATTTGCCTGAACCACTACATGATTTTCTTTTAGTCTTTTTGGGATCAGGTCTTGTATTAGGAAGTCTAGGAGTAGTATTTTTTACCAATCCAATTTTTTCTGCTTTTTCCTTGGGACTGGTTCTTGGTTGTATATCTTTATTCTACATTTTATCAAATTCCCATTTTGTAGCTGCCGCACAACTACTTATTTACGTGGGAGCTATAAACGTTTTAATCCTATTTGCTGTGATGTTCATGAATGGTTCGGAATATTACCAAGATTCTCATCTTTTGACCGTTGGGGGTGGAATTACTTTGATGGTTTGTACAAGTATTCTTATTTCACTAATAACTACTATCCCAGATACATCATGGTACGGGATTATTTGGACTACAAGATCAAATCAGATTATAGAGCAAGATTTGATAAGTACTAGTCAACAAATTGGAATTCATTTATCAACAGATTTTTTTCTTCCATTTGAACTAATTTCCATAATTCTCTTAGCTGCTTTGATAGGTGCAATTGTCGTGGCTCGCCAATAAGAAATATTTCGAACTAGCAATAAAAAAAATCAAATTTTTTTTTTTCCATTTTTTTTTTCTGTTGAATTCTATGTGAATGTAAAAAAAAGTGTTTATATATAAAATCATTTTTTTGGCAATATATTCTTTTGTTCCAGACTTTTTTATATTCTTTAGTCAATTGAATCCGTTGAATTGTTGTTCATATTATATTAAAATGAATAAAAATTGATAAGGAGTTGGTTAATGATGCTCGAACATGTACTTGTTTTGAGTGCCTATTTATTTTCTATTGGTATCTATGGATTGATCACGAGCCGAAATATGGTTAGAGCCCTTATGTGTCTTGAACTTATACTGAATGCAGTGAATATAAATTTCGTAACTTTTTCTGATTTCTTTGATAGTCGCCAATTAAAAGGAAATATTTTTTCTATTTTTGTTATTGCTATTGCAGCCGCTGAAGCAGCTATCGGACTGGCTATTGTTTCTTCAATTTATCGTAACAGAAAATCAACTCGTATCAATCAATCTAATTTGTTGAATAAATAGTATTAATCATTAGTAATAAAATAAGAATTAGAATTTAGAATAGTGTAATATTCATCAATTTTGATTTGCATGTTTGCAAAAACGTAAGAAATCAAAGTATCTTGGTCCTCTTCTCCTCTTATGAATTGACCCGGAAGTCGATTTTTTTAAGTTAAGTTTCAAAATTCTGGTAAATCGTTGATTCATCTGGTGTCTAAATATATGATTCATTTACGAGTTTACTAGATCGAAAATTTTCAATTTTTGATGTTAAAAAAAAACTCTAGATCCAATGTCACATTCAGTAAAGATTTATGATACATGTATAGGATGTACTCAATGTGTGCGAGCCTGCCCTACAGATGTATTAGAAATGATACCTTGGGATGGGTGTAAAGCTAAGCAAATTGCTTCTGCCCCAAGAACAGAGGACTGTGTTGGTTGTAAGAGGTGTGAATCCGCCTGTCCGACGGATTTCTTAAGTGTTCGAGTTTATTTATGGCATGAAACAACTCGAAGCATGGGTCTAGCTTATTGATACCTTTCAAAAAACAAACACCACGAGAATACAATACGTTTTTTTACTGGCAAAAACCCGCGCTCAAAACAGAAGAATATTAATATTCTTCTGTTTTGAGCGCGGGTTTTTCTGGTCCAAGTGTATCTTATTTTTATCACGAATTATTTTCCTTGGTTAACAATAGTTGTACTTTTGCCTATAGCCGGAGGTTCCTTAATCTTCTTATTTCCTCATCGAGGAAATAAGGTAATTAAGTGGTATACGATTTGTATATGCTTAATCGATCTCCTTCTAACAACCTATGCATTTTGTTATCATTTCCAATTGGATGATCCATTAATCCAACTTACGGAAAATTATAAATGGATCAAGTTTTTTGATTTTTACTGGAGAATCGGAATAGATGGACTCTCTATAGGACCTATTTTACTGACGGGATTTATTACCACTATAGCCACTTTAGCGGCTCAGCCAGTTACTCGAGAATCCCGATTATTCCATTTCCTGATGTTAGCAATGTATAGCGGTCAAATAGGACCATTTTCTTCTCGAGACATTTTACTTTTTTTCATCATGTGGGAATTAGAATTAATTCCAGTTTATATACTTTTATCCATGTGGGGGGGGAAAAAACGTTTGTATTCCGCTACAAAGTTTATTTTATACACTTCGGGAAGTTCTGTTTTTTTATTAATGGGAATTCTAGGTATCGGTTTCTATGCTTCTAATGAACCGACATTAAATTTGGAAACATTAACTAATCAATCGTATCCCGCGGCGCTCGAACTAATATTCTATATGGGATTTCTTTTTACTTTTGCTGTCAAATTGCCGATTATACCCTTACATACATGGTTACCAGACACCCACGGAGAGGCACATTACAGCACTTGTATGCTTTTAGCCGGAATCTTATTAAAAATGGGAGCATATGGATTGGTTCGAATTAATATGGAATTATTACCCCACGCTCATTCTATATTTTCCCCTTGGTTAATGATATTAGGTTCAATTCAAATAATCTATGCAGCTTCAACATCTTTTGGTCAACGTAATTTAAAAAAAAGAATAGCTTATTCCTCGGTATCTCATATGGGTTTCATAATTATTGGAATTGGTTCCATAAGCGATACGGGGCTCAACGGGGCCATTTTACAAATAATATCTCATGGATTTATTGGCGCTGCGCTTTTTTTCTTGGCGGGAACTAGTTATGATAGACTACGTCTTCTTTATCTTGACGAAATGGGCGGAATGGCTATTCCAATGCCAAAAATATTCACGGTTTTCAGTATCTTATCGATGGCTTCCCTTGCATTGCCGGGCATGAGCGGTTTTGTTGCAGAATTGATAGTTTTTTGGGGAATAATTACCAGCCAAAAATATCTTTTAATGACAAAAATACTAATAACTTTTGTAACAGCAATTGGAATAATATTAACTCCTATTTATTCATTATCCATGTTACGACAGATGTTCTATGGATACAAGCTTTTTAATACACCAAACTCGTATTTTTTTGATTCTGGGCCGCGAGAAATTTTTATTTCGATTTCTATCCTTATACCCGTAATAGGTATTGGTATTTATCCAGATTTCATTTTATCATTCTCGGTTGACAAGGTTGAAGCCATTCTATCGACTTTTTTCTAAAAAGTTTTCTCGTGAATAAAACCCAAAATCAAAAAGAAAAAAAACCATAATAAGCAAAATTGTAATCGAATATGTTTATTGTTTGTGAGAACCCCTTGAATCATTACATTACTTGATTTAAAGGGTTCTCGACGATTTATTTTATTCGAAGTTTCTGTATATTTCGATATTTTTTTTTTTCTATTTATAGATTTATATATCTATAATCAAATTTCTTATATATAAGAATAAAATTATATATATATATATGCTTTATTTATTTGTCAGGTCCTTTAGTCACTTTAATTTAATTCAATTAGATGGAAATGAACCATAACTGTGTAATCCTATACCTAATAGATTGATCCCCAAATAACATATCCAAATTATAAAAAAGCCCAGAGAGGCCGCTATTGAAGAATTTACACCTTCCAATTTTTTATTTTTTCTAGTATGTAAAAAAATCGCAAATATGGTCCAAGTAATAAATGCCCAAGTTTCCTTTGGATCCCAATTCCAATATGACCCCCATGCCTCATTAGCCCATACTGCTCCTGAAAGAATACCTATCGTTAAAAAGATAAAACCCAGACTAATAATACGATAACTCCAACGATCCAATTGTTCAATAAACTGAGACCTGTAATAATTTCTAGAAGAAGAAAAATACGTTTTTTCTAAAACATTGTTTCTTTCATTCATATTCATGTATTTGATCTCAGCAAAAGAAAATGATTGATTTAATAAATAGAAATCATTGCTTTTACCAAAAATTTTTATGACTTCTCGAAATGTAATAATTAAAATGGCTACTGATAATAACGATCCACATAAAAGAGCTGCATAGCCAAATATCATCATACTTACGTGCATCATTAACCAATGAGATTGCAAAGCGGGTACTAATATTGCCGATTGATGCATTTCGGTTAAAATACCCGAAGTAGCAAAGCCTTGGGTAAAAATAACACTTGGTGCGATTATTGTATTTAAATCGTTTTTCTTTTTTTTAAAACATAAAATAATATGAAAAATGGAAAAACCCCAGGAAAGGAAGATTAATGATTCATACAAATCACTAAATGGTAAATGGCCCGAAAAAATCCAGCGAGTAACTAACAATCCCGTTATACAGAAAAAGGTTATTATCATACCATTTTTGGACGAATCATATAATCCTAAGATTTCATTGACTAATAAGGTTATCAAATGAGTTGAAATTAAAATTGATACGACCGAAAACGATATATGAGTTAATATATGCTCTAAAGTTGAAAGTATCATAAAAAAATGAAAAAGAGTGTCTGAATACTAGAACGAGAAATCGGAAATTTAATTCATTATAGGACTTACTCTTTTAGAAGATAAGATGCCATGCCGCCACTCGGACTCGAACCGAGATGCTCTAGCACTGCTTCCTAAGAGCAGCGTGTCTACCAATTTCACCATAGCGGCTTACTCGAAATCATAATAACCGATTTTTTCTCAATCGTCGAGATTGAAAGAATCGATAAAAATTAAATTTTCTATTTTTTTTTTTAATAAAATAAACATTAAAGAATGAAAGGAATTCTATTATAATTATTTGAATTGAATAAATTTATAAAAAAATAGATTATATTTATATATATATAAGATTATTATATATATATATAAATATAAAATATATATTATATAAAAATAAAAAAAAAAAGAAAATGGATTAGATTATTAAATTTTTATCTTTTTTATAATATTATTATTCTTTAAAATTTTATTATTATTCTATTTAAATATAGAATAGATTTCTTTCTAAATAATGGTTCAATTTCAATACAAATTCTTATTGTCGTTTTTTTTTGTTTCGAGTTTCTGTTTTAATATTTAACAACGAGGAATGGTTTTTTGTAGTTTATTCTCTGTTTTCAAAAACAAGCATTGTTGGAACTAGATAATTCTGACTTGAATCTGGAAATGGAACAAAAAATTTTCTCTTTTGTAGTTTTTAATGAATTATTTATTATCTGAATTTATTATTTATTATTTTAATGAATAATTTCTTAAATTATTATTATATTCTTTTTATTTATTCTTTCTATATATTTATTATTATATATATTCTTTATTCTTATTTAAAATTTTTCTTATTTATTATTTAATTAATTATATATATATATTTTCACCAATTTAGTATTACATTCAAAGGATTTTTTTTCTTATTATAAAATAGATATCTATGAGTTAATAAAAATATCTGAGTTAAAAACTCCATTTTTAATTGAATTTATTAATTTATTTTTTTTTTTTTTGATTTTTTAAATAAAAAAAAAAATCTTTATTAAAAAAAAAGCAATTCAATATTAGAGAATATTCCTTGAATCCAGCTAATTTAGATTTTTCCAACGTTTGTATTTGTTATACAAAAAAACTTTTTGAATTCCCTGTAGAAATTGATTGCGCTAATGAAAAAGCTTTCAATGCTGTCCAATATCTTCGCTTTTTCCAAACATTTTTCCGGATTTTTTTTTTTGATCTAGAAGTGCGTTTCTTTGGAACTGCCATCCAACTAATATTCTTTTTTTTTTTCCATTGCTACAGGTCATGTGAAAGACATATCCTCTTTTCTGTATTTCTGCAAATGAAAACTTTTTGTTCTTTTATTAATTTGCCATATATCTTATCCCCTTTTTTCTATCTAAAGTAAAACATTGAATATTATAACTATAACACTTTTTTTAAAATTTTGCCAAACATAGTTGTATTGTAATGTAAAAAATAAATTAGTTCGAAACTAAACGAATGCTTCTGAATAGAAATAAAAGACAAAAATTATAATTTTATTTAGTTATGTCATATAATAACTTTTTATACATATAAAAATAAACGAATGTTCTAAGTTTTGGTACAATTTTTGATACGCGCTCTATAGAAAAAAATATTTGGAGAAAAGAATATTTGGATAATTGTAAAAAAAAAAATGAAATTCTTATTTGACAAATTTGGTTTTTATGAGAATTTTAATAAAGATTTTATTAGTTATTTTATTATTTATTAATAGTCAAAAATATTACTAAAAATAAAGTTCATTTTTCACTAGGAATTTTTTTTTATTGGACCGTTTTTACATTTTTACTTTTCAATATTGGAAGTATTGTGCAAAGATTCAGAAGAATATTAAATTCTATTTATATGTTCACGTTGTTCACTCTTTTTTATTAACTGAACCCTTTACAAAATAGAAAAAACCGGCGAATAAGAAACAAAACTCATTACAAATCCAACTTTTTTTTTGTATGGAATATACACATCAATCTTCATGGATCATACCTTTTATTCCACTTCCAGTTCCTATGTTGATAGGGGTGGTACTTCTACTTTTTCCCAGCGCAACAAAAAATCTTCGCCGTATGTGGGCTTTTCCGAGTATTTTCTTGTTAGGTATAGTTATGCTCTTTTCGGTCGATCTGTCGATTGATCAAATCAATAACAATAAGAGTTCTATCTATCAATATGTGTGGTCTTGGACTATAAATAATGATCTTTCTTTAGAGTTTGGTTACTTGATCGATTCACTTACCTCTATAATGTTAATATTAATCACTACTGTTGGCATTTTGGTTCTTATTTATAGTGATAATTATATGTCTCATGATCAAGGATATTTGAGATTTTTTGCTTATATGAGTTTTTTTAATACTTCAATGTTGGGATTAGTTACCAGTTCTAATTTGATACAAATTTATATTTTTTGGGAATTGGTTGGAATGTGTTCTTATCTATTAATTGGTTTTTGGTTCACACGTCCTATTGCAGCAAATGCTTGTCAAAAGGCGTTTGTAACTAATCGTATCGGGGATTTTGGTTTATTATTAGGAATTTTGGGTCTTTATTGGATAACGGGTAGTTTGGAATTTCGGGATTTGTTTCAAATATTCAATAACTTGATTTATAATAATGACGTTAATGTTTTTTTTGTTACTTTGTGTGCCCTATTGTTATTTTGTGGTTCTGTTGCTAAATCTGCCCAATTCCCCCTTCATGTATGGTTACCAGATGCTATGGAAGGACCTACTCCTATTTCCGCTCTTATACATGCTGCTACTATGGTAGCGGCGGGCATTTTTCTTGTAGCTCGACTTCTTCCTTTTTTCATACTAATACCCCCCATAATGAATGGAATAGCTTTCATAGGTATAATAACATTAGTATTGGGAGCTACTTT